TCCAAAGTACGAACGAGATGGATGTTTGTTGTCCCAACCATTCTTGTTAGTCCCGATACCAATAAGGAAAAGGGAAATTTATAACAAAGTTTTCGTATTGTTGATTCCTTGGTGTAGTGCTTCTTCCCCTATGCTGCCCATTGGTACTAGTGGAATAGGATTGACCTACAATATAGAACCCATAGGTGTAACCTTTCGCTCAATACTCAAATTAACAATTGAAGCATCCGAGGCTGCATCAATCGAGGATACACGACAGAAGGAATTGTTCTATCTTCAAACTCACCTTCACCAAGCGTAGGTTTATTTCAATAATTTGGTTCTTTCTATCCCGAATCACATATCTTTCTCATAATACTGAAGTCTAAAAAAAGAAGAAAAAAGAATCAAATCGCACCATCTCTGTAATAGGTAAATGCCTTTTTTTCTCCTGAAGTTGTCGGAATTATTCGTAATAGAATATTGGCTACAATTGAAGAGGTCTTATCAATAAAATTTACATTTATCCGAGATCTAGGCATAATTAGCAATCCTTTCTATAATCTATAATTAGAATTCTTTTCATTACCCTTCGGGGAAAATGATCCCACAAACAAAGGAATTGTACAATACGAAATAACATAAAACAGACTAATTCTAAAAATGTGGACCTTCCGCTCAAATTGTCCCATTTTGTTTGGACAAGGAGAGATATGAAATATTTGAATCAGATTGGATTTCATTACAATTTCGTAGTATACCAATGAACGGAACTATTACTATTTCATCTAAGATTTCATCTAAGTTGAATAACCAAGGACTTTCTTTTACTACGGATTTTGATAACTCGAAAAGTTTTGATTTGGTTATGATCCAAAGAGGAAAAAGAATAATTATTCCATGATAAAATAGAGTAGAGTAACCATCCGTTTTGTTTACATGACGTGTATACGTCATGCCATACAATGGAAATAAAAATCCATGGGACGATTCATGCATTTGTAATAGATCCATGGGGTAGCTGATGAGAGAAGTTGGTGTTGAGAAATAGGAAATTTGAAAGGAATTATTCCTATGGAACCATTGATCGGTCATACCTGTACTGCAATAATATGAATGACTCGCTATTCACTCGGTTTCTGGTCAATAATAAGATTATGTAGGAGAGATGGCCGAGTGGTTCAAGGCGTAGCATTGGAACTGCTATGTAGGCTTTTGTTTACCGAGGGTTCGAATCCCTCTCTTTCCGTTTCTGTTAATTCACCAACGTGACCGACCACAATGTATCAAATCAAATAACAACTGATACCATTATTCCAGCAATAAGACTTTTATTTGATAGAAATTCTCTATTCCAGAAATTCTCTATTCTTAATTACATTACTGCGGTACGTAAAATACAAATATCGGAAAGAACAAAAAAGAAAAAAAATCCTACTGCTGATCTATTTGTAATACGTGAATGAGAAAAATGCGGATCAAGGCCCTTAGATCTATTTACTTCGTCGAAAAGAGGGCAAAATTCTCTGAATCTTTCTTTGTTATTTTCGTTAGGTTCAAGTCTGGCGGGAATAATATTCTACGACTAACAACTCATTTATTTTCAAACCGATCCATTTACTATCTATTATTTGATTTACTAATCCTTTATATTGGAATGAGTCAATAGTCAAATGTTTTGGCAATTCCTCGGGGGGGGGTGAAGCAATATAATTTTGAATCAGAGCTTTCGATCTTTGTTTATCCTTCGTAGTAATAATATCTCGGGGTTTGCAACGATAACTTGGTATATCCACTATACGACCATTAACTAAAATATGTCTATGGTTAACTAATTGCCTAGCTCCAGGAATGGTCGAAGCCATACCCAATCGAAAAAGGATGTTATCCAAACGCATCTCAAGTAGTTGTAGTAAAACCTGACCTGTTGACCCTTTGGCTTTTCCAGCGATATGTACATATCTAACTAATTGTCGCTCCGTCAGACCATAATGAAAACGCAATTTCTGTTTTTCTTCTAGACGAATACGATATTGCGATCTTTTCCCAGAACGCAATTGGGTTTTAAGATCACTTCCGGATTTAGGTCTTTTACTAGTTAGTCCTGGTAAAGTCCCCAGACGGCGTATTTTTTTGAAACGAGGTCCTCGATAACGAGACATAAAGACTCCTTTTTTTATTTTATTGAAATTTCATTTTACAGAATAAATCCTAAATTAAGACTGAACTAAAGGATAAACAAAGCAAAGCTAAATTTACTGAAGTATTACAAAGTAGAATGAAATGAATTCTATTAATATCCGGATTTTTTGTATATGTATATATAGGAAGTTGAGGCTCCGTTTTATGATTTGTTCTGTAGAGATCTAATTGCTCCAATCCATTTTTTATTCATAGTTACAAGTTACCACGACATAATAGATCGGTGATCCAACATTTTGAGAAAAGGAGAGATTATCAATCATGGAAAAATCGATAGAGAAAAAAAAAGCCAGCTATCGGAATCGAACCGATGACCATCGCATTACAAATGCGATGCTCTAACCTCTGAGCTAAGCGGGCTCACATAACAGAAATAGAAATAGTATAACAAATAGAAATAGTGTATAGGAATTCAGGAAACTGCTGGATCTTAGCTTAGGGCTATTAGCTATTAATTTAATATGAACTATATAGTTCATAGTTCTATTGTTATATCTATATCATTATATATATATATCATTAGATATATTAGTTATAACATTATTATTATAATATTATAATATTATTAGTTATATTAGTTATAACATTATTATTATAATATTATTAGTTATATTAGTTATAACTAATAATATAGATAACTAATAATATAGAACTAGATATGACTAAATAGAATTAATAGAATTCTATTTTTCTAATAGATATTTTTCTAATAGAAATATATGACTAATTAGTATATGACTAATTAGTAGAATTTTCATTATTCATTATATCATATTAATTACATTAATTATTATTTATACATTCTATTCTTTTTTTATGCATTTTATACATTTTATTTATATATTTATACATTATATTTATATTTTTTAATATTAATGAGAATTTAAAATTATAAATTATGATTATAAAAAATCTAATTATTTCTTAATATAAAATTTATTTATTTCTTAAAGTAAAGCAGTTATAGCAATAATTATAGCGTATAGCGAGCGGATCGGTCCTAAGAAAAGATAAGATAAGGATAAAGATACAATCCAAATTAGAATGAGACATTCTTCTGGTTTCATTCGGAAAAGGAAGAGATAGGACGAAAAAAAAAAGAAGAATGAATATCGACCGTTCCAGTATTCCAAATCGCACTGTAAAAAAGAAAGGGAGGGAGAAACATATATATATATGGGATATATCTATCCATATTGAATTGCGGATACATCAATGATAGAATCATTTCTGATTGAAACAAGGTTTATCCAATAGAAATAAACTGATAGAGGATCGCCAAAAAAATCAAATAGCAGCATACACTTTTTCGATATGGGAATCATTATCTAATGAATTCAACGGTTCCAAAATAAATGAAAGAGATGGGTGGAATTCCAACTGGATCTTGGTCTCAAATCAAAAGGGGATATGGCGAAATTGGTAGACGCTACGGACTTGATTGGATTGAGCCTTGGTATGGAAACCTACTAAGTGGTAACTTCCAAATTCAGAGAAACCCTGGAATTTAAAATGGGCAATCCTGAGCCAAATCTTTATTTTGAGAAAACAAGGGTTTATAAAACTAGAATAAAAAAAGGATAGGTGCAGAGACTCAATGGAAGCTGTTCTAACGAATGGAGTTGACTACGTTGTGTTGGTAGCTGGAATTCTTCTATCGAAATTACAGAAAGGACGGCCTTATATAATATATCTAATACGTACGTATACATACTAACATATCAAACGATTAATCACGACCCGAATCTATCGAATATATATATATATGAAAGAAAAAATTCAGAGTTATTGTGAATCCATTCCAATCGAAGTTGAAGGAAGAATCGAATATTCAGTGATCAAATCATTCATTCCAGAGTTTGATAGATCTTTTGAAAAACTGATTAATCGGACGAGAATAAAGAGAGAGTCCCGTTCTACATGTCAATACCGACAACAATGAAATTTATAGTAAGAGGAAAATCCGTCGACTTTAGAAATCGTGAGGGTTCAAGTCCCTCTATCCCCAACAAAAAGTCCATTTTACTTCCTAACTATTTATCCTCTTTTTTTTCATCAGTGGTTCAAACAAAATTCACTATCTTTCTTTCTCATTCACTCTACTCTTTCACAAACGGATCCGAAGAGAAATCTTTGGATCTTATCCCAATTTGGATAGATACGATACCTGTACAAATGAACATATATGGGCAAGGAATCTCTATTATTGAATCATTCACATTCCATATCATTATCCTTACATTTATTAGATAAAATTTTTTAATACTTTACTTTATTTAATACTTTACTTTATTTAGATTTAGTCCCTTTAATTGACATAGATACAAGTACTCTACTAGGATAATGCACGGGAAATGGTCGGGATAGCTCAGTTGGTAGAGCAGAGGACTGAAAATCCTCGTGTCACCAGTTCAAATCTGGTTCCTGACACATGAATAATATGATATTCATACAAATTAATCGAGACAGATCAGGATATATATTCGTTAATAGTCAAGAGCATGATACATACTTATTCATCTAGCGTATAGATATATACCTCCATTTTTAGAGATGGGTAAAAAATATATGTATGGTTATGGTAAAGAACTAAAGTGGGATTATGTTCCCTTTTTTTCGTTTCTTTTTTCTTTCTTGTTTGTTCATATTGTGCTTTCTCTCACTCAAAAAGAGTGCTAAGTCTTCATATATATATATCAAAAAAAAAAAAATAAAAAAGTTTAAAAAAAACTTAAAAAAGTATAGAGGGGTTGAAGGATAGGAATAGACAGGATGCATTTCAGACACAGTACAAATAAAATTCAATCCCTTTTTATTTC